CAGAAGCTGAAATTTCACCTCGACCATCAATGGGTTTAGCCAAAGCATTTATAACACGACCCAAATAGGCTTCGCTCACAGGTATCTGAGCAATTCTTCCTGTTGCTTTTACAGAACTTCCCTCTTGGATCATCAAACCATCACCCATTAATACAACACCAACATTTTTTGATTCTAAATTCAGAGCAATGCCTATTGTACCCTCTTCAAATTCTACTAATTCACCCGCCATTACTTCATCAAGACCGTGAATACGAGCAATGCCGTCGCCTACTTGAAGTACGGTGCCAGTATTCACAATCTTCACTTCTCTACTGTATTGCTCAATACGTTTACGGATAATATTACTAATTTCGTCGGCTTGAAGGGTTACCATGAGTCTTTCTTTATTCTTTTTCAGCAGCAAAGGAAACAAAATCAACTAGAAAATTAAATAAATAATACCTAAGGTAGAAAGACTAATCAATTATTTCTTTCATCGCCCCCAACATCCTAATATTAGTACTGATGGTGCGTAAATGTAACTCGCTATTCAAACAACTATTCAGAGTTTCTAGAGCTCCTTGTAAGGCTTGTTGGAAAACTCGTTGTCGGACTTCATTAATAGCTCTTTGTTGTTCAAACTGAATGGTTTCATTTTTGTAATTTTCTAATTGTTCCAAATTCTTATAAGTTGAATTAATCAAATTCAATTTATCTCGTTCTATCTCAGAGTATCCATTCACTCGATATTCATCGGCTTCCAGTTCCACTTTCCGCAATCGGGCCCGGGCTTTTTCCAACTGTTCAATGGCCCCCCCACGCAGTTCTTCTGAATTTCGAATAGTACTCAAGATTCTCTGTTTTCGATTATCTAATAAATCACTTAATGAAAGTAGATTATCTTCCCATTCCTTTACAAAATTCTATGATCTCTTCCCGAACCAAACATGAATCTTTCAATTCATTTGGCTCTCACGCCCAGTCACTTATGGGGCATTCCCCTATCTTTTTTTAATGTAATGAGCTTATCCTCTCTTCTCTGTTCGTTTTCCAAAACCAGAATATTTGGAGGACTCTTCCGACCAGATAAAAAATCTGTAATTATCAGCAAAGTTGTTTCTTTTTTTTTTTTTTTCGATTTTTTTTTCTTCAAATCCAAAAAACTTTTCTTATTTTATACATAGGTCGTCGATTCAGCATTGGATAAAAAGGGCAGGGTGCCCCCCTTCCAGTAAATGGTTCAAATTATTTTATCGATATGAGTGTTCTATAACAGATAAATTACAACTAGTTAGTCTTTTTGAAACCATGTCCATACATAGTGGTAGAAAGAGTACCAGTGTTGCACCTCGACTTCAAAAGATTTAGCTTTAACCATGTTAAGAGCCCCACATTATTGGTGGATAGAGAATCAAAGTGGATTTACCAATAAGTCACGAAATGCTATGGTTCGTACATATGATTTCTTAATTTATTCAGAAGTAATTCGCGAGATCGTACACTATTCCTTCCTAGTTATAAAGGAAAGAAAAAAAGCGCAACTGGTTGGATCCAGCCTATTCTTGAAATAAACAACTCGCACACACTCCCTTTCCAAAAAAGATCAATACACCAAGCACTACACTTAGATTTATTGGATTTGTTGCTAAAATATCGGTATTTAAACCGAAACTCCCGGCGGATGGCCAGTGACCCAAGGAAACGAAAGAATCGGTTACATTTTTCATATGATCTCCTCTTATAGATAGGACTAACTAAATTGAACAGAGTTCTTTTTTTTTTTTTTTACTATTACTTTTGATTTTACTTCGCCTTTTTTATAATTTTATTTGATTTTTTGAATTTTTTATTAATATTTATTAAAATTCCGTTAACTTAATATTATATTGAATTATTATTTTTTCATTTTTATTGTTATTGATATTGAATTTTTGAATTATTATTCTCTTTCAATTTTCTTATTTCAATTGAAGTTACCAATAACAATAAGAAAAATACTTATTTAGAATTAGATCCCAGATCTCATGTCAATTGCAAAATACCTTGTTTGTTGCAACACTTCCTAAAGACGGAGAAGAGGGTTTATTGGACTAAGAACGGGAAGGAAGAAAGAGAGTGGATCCACTAATTCTTCCTCATCTTCAAATTAGTCCTTCACCGCAGGGTATTGTCTCAACAAATAAGTGAAAGTGATTGTAGGAGTAAAATCCTGATATAATTCGAAAAAGCAAGCGGCAAATCCAAGGCAATACAAGACTAAGAAAAAACTTTCAAATTTCTAGGATTAAACAAAGGGATTCGCAAATAAAAGCGCTAATGCCACGACCAATCCATAAATTGTTAAAGCTTCCATAAAAGCCAGACTAAGCAATAAAGTACCTCGTATTTTTCCCTCTGCCTCTGGTTGTCTTGCGATACCTTCTACGGCTTGGCCCGCAGCAGTACCTTGACCAACCCCAGGTCCAATAGAAGCAAGTCCTACAGCCAATCCAGCAGCAATAACGGAAGCAGCAGAAAT